CAATACGCAATGGAGATTGGTCTTCTTTTTTTTTTGAACGGGTGTATAAATACTTCCTCATCGTTCAAACAATCTATTCGTAAGAATTTTTTTTATGCATTCCGTCTTACCTTATCTGACAATCTGGGTATAAAATCGAGATCCTCTAGAAAATAGGAGAAACAGAAAGAAAAGAAAAATTATGAAAACAATCAATTCATTATTATGTTTCCAAATCAAAGTCAAATATAGTACTTCATTTTTTTCTTTAATTTAATGCCCGTTGGTGTTCCAAAAGTACCTTTTCGGATTCCCGGAGACGAAGATGCTACTTGGGTTGACTTATAGTGCGACTTGTCAGACATATTGGGTCATATGGTATTCACCCATTCTCCCCCCCGATCGAGATATATTATGTTTCGCCCAAGAAAGAAAGATTGATTGAACCATCAAAAATTTGGAGCGCGAAGTACAATCAGATCCATTTCTTTTTAGGATAAAGAATTCAAAGTAGAAGGATTTATGGTTCACTTGCCACAATAAAATAAAGTATCCAGGCTCCGTTCAGAAAATACCAAACTGCTAATATGTATACAACTACCACTTGTATCAAAAAGGATTTTTCTACCGTAAGACTTAAGTTATCTCAAACTGCCAATCAATGAAGTAGTACTCAATAATCTATAGAAGAATTTGGCGGAAGATGGGAAAGGGGTTGAAAAAACGAAGTCTTAGCAAAAAGAGGTGAGTAGTACTGATACCATTTGTCCTATATGTGCAAAGAGGAATCGGGCAGATCTTTACCCGGAGTAGAACGTGAACCTAAAAAATAGAAAGGGCCCATTTAGGAACAAGAAAATAACATCAAAATTGGAACCTTGATGAAATAATACATCAATGAAAGATTAATTCAAAAAGTTCAGTCAATTTCCTTTTTTTTTTGAGAGAGAAAGTGGCAAAAACTCATACTTCTTGAAAAGCAAAATAGAAGAACAAGTCCATTCATTAGAAAAACAAAAAAAAAACGGTTACAAAAAGAAATAGGGCTGGAATCAACACATTGATTATTTTTTTTTCGAAATTGTTTTGAGCCGTATGCATAAAAAGGTGCATGTACGGTTTCTAAAGGATAGAATTTGATCCTAATCAACCGACTTTATCGAGAAAGATTACTTTTCTTAGGACAAGATATTGAGGACGAGATCTCAAATCAAATTATTGGTCTTATGGTATATCTTAATATAGAAGATAGTACTCGGGATCTTTTTTTGTTTATAAACTCCCCCGGAGGTTCGGTAATCTCAGGAATAGCTATCTATGACACTATGCAATATGTACAACCAGTAGTACATACAATCTGCATGGGGTTAGCCGCTTCAATGGCGTCCTTCGTTCTGGTAGGGGGGGAAATTACCAAACGTATAGCATTCCCTCACGCTTGGCGCCAATGAATTTTTTATTTGAAAAAAAAAAGAAAGAAGACTATGCCTTCGCCATATTGAATATGAATAATAAGTAATAATAGCATGGCACTTTAAGTTCGATATGAACAAACGTTTTTTGTTTTTTCATAATACAAGATTACATATCGAAATAGTAGTATGAAACAAAGATGATTTCCAGTTCGGTCTTTTTATTTTGATATTCTGTATCAGAGACCCATTTCAGCGTCCCAAACCATTTTTCTTACACACTAAAAGTTTCTTTCCGTATTTATGAAAGAAAGAGTAAGAAAATGAAAAAAGCATTTTTTTCTTCATTTCGATCGGATTAAAAAAACCTTGGGATTGCTAAAACGAAATCACAAATAAACTAAATATATAAAGCAACAGAACCATCGTAGTATTTTTTGAATTCCTAAGAAAGGAATACGAAAAGAAGGGCGGTAAATGGATTATTCAACAATCTGAATCAAATGGATTCTTTTTGTCTATTTTCTGTTTGTTTTTTATTCAATGAAAAGAAGGGAAAAGGAAATTCCATTGCAGAGCCGTATGCATAAAAAATGCCTGTACGGTTGTTCAATTCTATCTTTTGTTTCTTCTTACTAGATAGAAGAACCTTTCATGATATTATCAGGGTTATGATTCATCAACCTGCTAGTGATTTTTTTGAGGCAAAAGCAGGAGAAATTTTCATGGAAGCGGAACAAATAATAGACCTTCGCGAAATCCTCACAACTGTTTACGCACAAAGAACAGGAGCCCCTATATGGGTTATAGCCGCCGACATGGAAAGGGATGTTTTTATGTCAGCAACAGAAGCCCAAGCTTATGGTATTGTTGATCTTGTAGGAGCCGAACTTAACGCAATCGGATTCCAAATCGGAAATATCGAGGATCCGGTATAAATGCATGAATTTCAAAACATAAGTCCAATTTTCCAGAATGGGATATTGAAGATTTTCTATCCATAAGATATTCTCGTTCAATTGAATGCAAATAATTTCGAATCACCAGGTTAAGATCGATCTAAACCAGTCCATTCTAAAATATATACAATTCAACATGCCAACTATTAAACAACTTATTAGAAAGACAAGACAGCCAATCAGAAACGGTACGAAATCTCCCGCTCTTCGAGGATGCCCTCAGCGTCGAGGAACATGTACTAGGGTGTATGTGCGACTCGTTCAGATCATAAACTCGAACAAACGAGACAATTTTTCCAATATTAATCAATCCAATAGATAGAATACAAAAACAATATTTATTTTATCGAAAGGAAAAATTCGGATTTCTTGTATACTTTTTGGAATTTATGGTTTCCATTGGTGCAAACCCAATTGTCTCGATTTGGGACGAGAAGGAATTCCCCATGGTAGCAAATAAAATGGTTATACACTAAGCGGGGAAAATGAATGATATTTAAAAGGAAAAAAGATTATGCTCCTATTTCTTGAAATAACGGACTAAGAGGGTCAGCTACCTAGCCAACTTTCATAATTAAATACCGTCACTGTATCGATAGCTCTTATTGTGAAAGGAGCTATTATTATATAATTCATGGGTAGAGCCAAAAAGTGTGAACTGTACAAGTTACCAATAACATTAATGAACTGAGAGATGGGGCTCCGGTGTATAGAGAGGGCCTCACCGTTTAAGAAGTAACCATAGAAACGATGGAACCCGCAATATTTTTTTTCCTATTTCGTTTAGTATCGGTAGAATTTTTCTTATTTCCAAGTGAAATAATGAAATACCTGAAATAAAAAATCGCGGTTGGGAAGGTCATAGAAGCAAAAGCCATTGGAATTTATATTTTATATATTGGAATAATACGTTTTGTTATTAATCAAGAGGTAAAGGGGAAAAGAATGACTGAAAGAACACAAATCCATTAGTTATTCATCAAAGGTTAATTTGATTCAATGACCAGAGTTAAACGAGGATATATCGCCCGGAGACGTCGAATCAAAATTCGTTTATTTGCATTAGCCTTTCGAGGAGCTCACTCAAAACTTACTCGAACTATTACTCAACAAAAAATAAAAGCCTTGGTTTCCACTGATCGAGATAGAGGCAGGAAAAAGAGAGATTTTCGTCGTTTGTGGATTACTCGTATAAATGCAGTAACTCGTCAGAATGAGCTATACTATAGCTATAGTAGATTAATACATGATATGTACAAGAAACAATTACTTCTTAATCGTAAAATACTTGCACAAATCGCTATATTAAACCAAAATTGCCTTTCCATTATTTCCAATAAGATTATTAAATAATCCATATTATCGAAATTCTATAAATAGAAAGTAATATACAAGAATGATTGAAAAAAAAATTCCCCGGAGAATGAACTCCGGGAAAATCGAATAAAAAAATTAAGAATTAAGATTTTGTAGGAATGAACGAACGTGTTTCAATAAAAAAAAGATTTCTTTCTTCTTTCCCCATTTTTTCTTAGAACACAAGAATCAAATCTGTATTATCCATTTTTGGAACAAAATAGCAATCTGATGCGGGGTTCTGATTGAAGTTTTGAGTCAATGGAGGAGTATAGTATACCTATTTCTTTCTGGTTCGAAGACCCGTATTTCTAGGAATCGACTTTGCTCTCTCAAATTGTCTCTCATTATTAAGAAAGGGTAACAAAGATAAAATACGAGCTTGCTTTATAGCGATAGTAATTAATCGTTGTTGTTTCAAGGTCAATCTATTTACGCGTCTCGATAATATTTTTCCCTGTTCACTAATAAATCGACTAATTAAACTCATGTTTCTATAATCAATTCGATCCCCCGACCCGATTGGGGGCAAACGCCTACGAAAGGATCGCTTGGATTTCTGAAAAGGTTGCTTGAATTTCTTCATGGTTTATTCCTTATCTATCAAATCCTAACGAACTAGGATTTGATTTTTATGTATTTTGTTTGTATGTATATTATATACATAGATATGTTATTCTATTCTCTATTCTCTTCTTTTCCTTTTTCTTGGGGGGTTACCCCTACGGTTCAATTCAATCTATTTCTTTATTTCCCCATGAATTGTATGCTTGTAACAATAACGACAAAATTTTCTCAATTCTAATCGACCGGGTGTATTATGTCGATTCTTTTGAGTAATATATCTAGAAATTCCCGACGATTTTTTATGAGTGTCCTTTCGGGCACAACTGGTACATTCCAAAATCACCCTTACTCTGACATCTTTACCCTTGGCCATGAACCCTCTTTCTTTGAATCAATTCAACTCATTTAGAAGAAAAGAACATAAAATGAAAAAAAGAAATGGAAGTTACCAATAATGAAATATTCCATTATAAGGAAAGCTTCCATTATAATGTAGTTATAATTTAATATTTAAATAAGAAAATTGTTTCTAACTATTAACTATTTCTTTTCTTATCCCAACCCCAGTATTTACTTTTTGTAGTCTTTATTCTATGATTTCTACCCTGGACCCACATTCCCGTTCTCCACAAATATATCTTATACCCACTTGATGTGATGCGATGCTGAGAATCAATACATTTGGATTTTATTCTTTTTCCCCTTCCTATACTGAACAACCAAAAAAAGGATGGGGATGGGAGAAATTTGTCGCAATTTTTTGTATCTCTAATTTTCTTTATTTCTTTTCTCTCATTCTAATGGCAATGAAATAACTCGAATTAAAAAAAGGGAAATGACAGGGCGTCGGGGAATAAACGATTAATTTCTATCAATAGACCTGCTAAAGACCCAAACCATAGAGTACTTAGCACAGGTGCCACAGAGAGATACGTTTTTATATCTCGCATTGGAAATCCTCCTTCTTTATTTTTTTATTGTAATACTTTATTGGAATACATATACAATATATACAATCGACCATATGCTGTAGTTAAGGATCGCTTGTACTTGATATTTTTACGCAAAACGCCTAATTTAACAACTCTATTAAGATATATGTACAATGAACTAGTCGATGAGATTTTTTTCTCCTTAAAAAAAGATAATAGACTCTTTCCTACTGAGCATTACCGATAACTATTTTGAGTGTTCAGGTATATTGTATATATTATATGAAACCAAAAAGAAGAAATAAAATGGCAAGAAACTTTCGTTTTCTTTTTTTTTTGATTATGGATAAAGAAGAAAATAATAATGTGGAAAACAAGACAGGCCTTTTATACAATGGAACTGTACAATAAAGAGGGATGTAGCGCAGCTTGGTAGCGCGTTTGTTTTGGGTACAAAATGTCGCAGGTTCGAATCCTGTCATCCCTACCTATTACTTCCCTATGGACAGTAACGAGGGATTAATTAATATATTAATATAGGTTGATTAAAATTAGACATAATTTTGCATTTTCTCGTACTATATACCTATGTAATATGTATATGCAATATGTATTTTTTAGGGTCCAAAAACAACAAAGAATCCTCCTTTTCTTTACAGTTATATCTTCTGTCATGAAAAGAAAGCGCTCTTAGTTCAGCTCGGTAGAACGCGGGTCTCCAAAACCCGATGTCGTAGGTTCAAATCCTACAGAGCGTGATTTTCTTCTCTGTTATGCTGAATAAGAAAAATGGAATTCCAAACCGAATTTGACCTCCTCTCTCGAGGAGGTCAATCAAAAAAAGAAATGTGACTCAATTAAATTAAAAATCCAACTGATCACCACGTCTATATTGTAAATATGCAGTTACAAATAATCCTGCCAAAGTAATAGGAATTAGACCTAACACGATTCCAAATAAAAAGACTTCAATCATTTTGATTTCTTTGAGGAGATAAAAAGATAGATAAGATCTATTACTAAATAGTAATCTTAATTATGCCTTAATCTCAATGACCCAAAATTGACAATTAACATGAAAAGGAACCATAGAATACTTTGAATATCAAAGAAATTGGGGTTTTTATCAATTCTTTGTTTATTTAATTAAATTCAAATAAGTCGTATCTTGTTCAAACCAATAAATAAAGCTGACGTTATAGTTGAAGCAGCCAGTAGAAAACCAAAATAACTAGTTAGAGTAAGCATGAAAAAGCTAAATGAGATATGTTTTTTTCTACATATGCTGATAAAGCATTTACCTAAATTTCCATTTTTCGAGAGAAAATCATAATAAATACCAATTGAGGGAATTAGTTCCAATTGAAGAAAGCTCTTGATTGATCAGTGATTCTAAACAGCACTCATAAAGATAAACGACATAGACGGAAAAAATCGATTTATCCACTGCGACATCGACGGATTCCACAAATTCGGAATCAAAGATTCATTGTGCAACTTGGGAGTTTAAAGTACCTGATATCACTTTTGACTTCTTTTTCTATTCTATTTTGACTCCTTAGATTCAGTAGTGGATTGATGAATTATCCATTCTATCTCAAATGAAAAGAAAAAAAGTGTCCTAAGATCTCTTAAAGAGATCAAACTTTGACTTTCTATTTATTCCAATATGTCAATATGGATTTCAGCCCAAACTCGATGCCGAGACTAGCAACTTTTATTATTCCTTTAAGTTACACGTTCTATCTTTCCATATCATGGAATTGCTTGTGGTTCGGTAAAAAAAAATAGAGTAACCCCCCACTTTGGATTTAATGCAATAAAGGTTGTATCATGAATATGGATTCTTTCCCGTATTATTTGTTCCGTTTTTTCATCAAAAAAAGACTATTTCTGTATTCTAGTGTATTCATTGTATGACCCATCAATTACTTAAAAAGAAAGGGTTAGATTAGAGTAAAACAATTTTTTTTAACCATGAAAAATGGTTTAGGTTTATGGATTTCGTATCTAATTGAATTCTATAAATAGGATAACAATTTTTCACGAATTGTTCTATTAAAACCTATGGATTAATACTTTGGAAAAATCATCACTTTCTTTTAGGAAGGCAGTAATAGAATGGAAATCTTATAAAAACAAATTACAGAAATCTTAAGAATTTGATGTTGAACAATACATATGGAGTTATACATATCCAAAGAACAATAAAAAAAGGAATTATGGAGTATTTCGTTTTGATACTTATCAAAACTGCGTTGCTGTGTCAGAGGAAGGATAGCTATACTGATTTGG